ATCCGTTATGTTCTGGGGTTTCCATATACTTATAATTGCTGTTATAATTGAAATTCAGAAGGTTTTTTTATTGAAAAGAATTAATACTGATTAGTACAGATTGATTATGTATCAATTAAGATTTAGTTAGGTATCCATTTGGTAATTTTTTGAATTATATTATATCATTAGAGAAACACAATTTGCAATTAAAATGCAAGAATCGTTCATCAATTTACAGTCAATAGTTAACGGTTCCCATTTCTTTTTATTTTGTGACTGAAAATACATATTTTTTTTTCAATAGAAAAAAAAAAAGGAAGGCCTTTCTTTTTGAGTTTAGGAAAAAAATCAAGGAAAACGGGATTGCAGATACACATAAAAAAAAAAGAGGACTATTCTCATATATTTTGTATCGTTTTGGCGGCATGGCCGAGCGGTAAGGCGGGGGACTGCAAATCCTTTTTCCCCAGTTCAAATCCGGGTGTCGCCTCATCAAAAAAAGAATTGAAATTCTCTCTTTAGTTTTACTGATATAACTTGCATTTTTTTCCAGCAGAAGCAAGTGGAAGAAAAGGACTCTTTTTATTTGCTTGATTCGAAGCATCCGCGTTAGGGATTTGGTTTTCTAAAAAAAAAATGCTATAAATCATTGCGTCTACGCTTCAAGGAAAGATTCTAATAATGAAAAGGAATCATTAAAGCTTGATATGATAGTCTTTTGACTACTAATGTAGTGGCTGCTGCCTGGTTCTTAAATGAGGTGGGATATGTGTATAGGGGATCCTTTTAGTTTCGGAAAATAGATAATTTTGTTTTCGTTCTATAACTTTTTAGAAAGTTATATTAAGTAAAAAAGCGAATTCCTTCTTTTTGGTAACCCACAGTCACGAATGGAATAGGCCGTCTCCCAAGCGACTCTATGAAACAATTCGGAGACGGTAAAGATTAAACCAAATGAGAAAGGAGTAGGTATGTGTGATCTAACTTGATTCTCAACTTAAAAAAAAATGAAATGGAGGGCAACAAAAGAAAGACAAAGTTTTTCCATTAGACTCAAAATCATATAAGAACTCGTTTGTTAGTTGATTGTTTTATCAATGGTGAATGGTGTTGTGCCTGAATTTTTTTTTGACTCTGCACTAGTGATTTCACTATTATTAGTGAACAATAATGATTAGTGAACAATAATGGAATAATTCTTTTATATTCATAGAGATAGGGGACATAATTCACATGGATATAGTAAGTCTCGCTTGGGCTGCTTTAATGGTAGTCTTTACATTTTCCCTTTCACTCGTAGTATGGGGAAGAAGTGGACTCTAGAAGTACTACTAATTGAGGAATCAACCTCAAACTGTATCAATTGTTTTATAGATTGTTCTGCCGAGCCTTTTTTTTTACTTTTATTTGTTTTTTCCCTTTTTTACTGTTCAAAGAAAAAAGTTTGGCTTAGTAATTTGAAAATGTATATATACTTTCGACCCAAAAGAACATAGACATAGTGGTTGTCCAATAAGATGTTCCGCGTAATAAGATATTTCGTCGGGCTAGTCACTCACATATTGCATGTTTACCACTCGTTTTATTAATTATTTTAGTTATGCTTTTTTTTGCTTTATAGAACTAATTTCATATCATGTTTTAAACGTTAAAGATGGGGTTTGCTAATGATTTTTGAAATCCAAAGAGAAAACCTTTCCACGGAACCGAACCCCTCTATCATTTTTTAATTGTTCAATCAATTACTTCTTTAGAATGGTAAAAAAATATTATTTTATTACTATATGCCCATAACATTTTTTTCCATCATTGATTTGATTCTTCCGATGGATATCAGGATTCATATTGAAAAGAATCAGAAATCGATGAATTCGAATCATAAGAGTAAGAGTTGCCTTTCGAGATTGATTAGAATCAAGATAAACATAAATGAAATAAATAGATGAAGCAAAGAAATAGAATTGGGATACTATGTACATTAACATTAGATATATGGAATGAATCTATATGAATATGAAGATATATATTGTAGGTTGATCTATATTCAACCTGTATATTTATCTTTATACAGTAGAACTTTACACACTCCAATAACTATAAAAGCTAGTATGGTAGAAGGATTCATAGATATCTTTCTACCATACTATCGGATCTCATAGAACACTGCTCTCGTAGAATACTGATAATTCTAGTACACTCATTTCATTTAAGACGCTAAATTTGAATCCTTTTGATTTTCTTTTTATTCTCTTCAGTCATTGATAAGAACTAAAAATTAAAGTTTAATTCAAATTAATCACTTTGACTGATTGTTTTTACGTATATTATAAGTAAAAAAGCAGTAGGAACTAGAATGAACAGTGTAGTAGCAATAAATGCGAGAATATTTACTTCCATAATTTCATCGTTTCATTTTTTTTTATTCGCAATAACTCAGGATTTAATCCCATAGAAATGATAAATCTTTGGCTTGTAAATTCAATAGTATGAATTACATCGCGATGATATCGAATCGTATTAGAATATCATGAATAACAATATCTGAACTATTAAATCAATTCATCGTCGAGAATTGAATAGTATAACATAGGATGATCTTTTATCCATACCAAATTCTAAATTTTATTACTGATCCAATCAAAAATTTGTTTCTTTTAGTATTTTATTTATCATTTAATAAAAAAAAAACAAACTTTTTTTAACTTAAACTAAAAAAATAATAAAAAATTCCATCGCTTTTAGCGATGGAATCCTTGTTTGATCTTAGTAATATCCTCTTTACTTGAATTAGGAATGGGACATATATATCAAAAGTCCACTGTGAAATTTGAATGAGATAGATTCTTTAAAATTCAAATTCGTAATTTTAATTAATAATTGAGATTACACAAAATCGGAAAGATATTTTAATATGAAAAAGTCTATCAAAGTAACTATGTGAAATTGATTTTGTATCGTACAAATGGAATTTTTGTATTTGCTCCCGGGAAACATATAGTACTCCCACAGTCGGGAGTAATTCAAAAAGCCAGGTCTATTTTGGTATCTATTGTTTGAATCCTGAATATGATTCTACCAATAATTGTACTAATCTACATATGCCTTTCTCCCATGAAAAAGTACTTCTTGAAGAACTGAAAATTTCCAGATTTGTTTGGTTTCATAATAAATGTGAAAAAAGAAAATATAAAAACTATAAAACAAGAAAGATCCGAAAATTCTGTTATGTTATTTGTTCTCTCTTTTCCAATAAAGTAAGAGATGAATTGATATATCTATTTTGATTGGATTTGGATCCGTGTCGGGACTGACGGGGCTCGAACCCGCAGCTTCCGCCTTGACAGGGCGGTGCTCTGACCAATTGAACTACAATCCCCCCAGGGAAAAAAATGTACAACATATATATGTTTATGATTTCATTGCCTGCAAACCCCTTCTATGTGGATCTATGTAGATTTTAGATTATATATAGATGAAAATCTACATATTGTAACAGAGACGCGAGTAATGTATTGATATACACACGGACATGCACTTTAATGAGAGGAGCATAGATTATTAGTCATTTTTATTTATTGCAAAATTGACTGCTAAAAAAATCAATCTTTCAAAGAATAACGAAAAAAAAAGAGTTTTTTTTTTCGTTATTCTTTTCTTAAACTTTATACTTACAGATCCTAATCTGAATCGAGATCATTATTAAGATAATAATTTTTTGAAAAAAAAAAAAAAAACAGAGCAAATAAATAGCAGTAGAAAGATATCCAAAAATTGGACTTTTTTTTTTATTCTTCCGTATCAAACATTTATGAAGAAGAAAAAAGGGTTATACCCTTTCATGGCGGATCGGCGAATTAGTGGGCCGAGCTGGATTTGAACCAGCGTAGACATATTGCCAACGAATTTACAGTCCGTCCCCATTAACCGCTCGGGCATCGACCCAAGAAGAATCGATTCTAGGCTTCTTTTTTTGATAATTCCTGATCAACTTTCTTTCGTAGTACCCTACCCCCAGGGGAAGTCGAATCCCCGCTGCCTCCTTGAAAGAGAGATGTCCTGAACCACTAGACGATGGGGGCCTACTTGCCCAACTGCCATCATACTATGATCATAGTATGAATAGTTTTTTGAAATTGTCAATATAAATAAAATGGAATAATGTGAATCAATTCAAAGAATTTTTATGTCTTTCATGATTCCATAGAATTTTATAATTTGTCATTTATATTTATTTTATGAATGGTTGATTCTAATTACCATTTTTAAATTCTATAAAAAATTTGATTTTTATCAAAATTATTTGATCTTTTATTTCAAATTTCAATTGTTATTTATTAGTTATATTAGTTAATTTAACTATAGAATTTGATATAGATTATATATAATATATATTACTCAATTTTGATTATAAAATCAATATTATTATTATAATTATAAAATTAATATTATAATTAATGAATCTATAGATTCATTAATTATAGTTATTTTATATCTTATAGTTAAAATAATTAAAGTGATATATAAATATTATAATATTTTTTAATAGAGTGATATTAATTATATATCAATTATATATATTACTATGAATTAATATAAAATTCGAGAATAAAAAAAGAAAATAGGAATTAGAAGTAAATTCTTCAAAAAAAAAAACATTCAAAATTCTAAATATTCTAAAACCAATAAGTGATTGGTCTGCTATATGTCATAAAAGTGGATTAAACTCCATTTCTCATACTTTCAATCATTCATTGAATCATTATTATAAGGTTATAGGTAGTTCTATCTCATACTAAGACAAGAAATTCAGGAAATTCAAAAAAGATCCATTTTGAAATATGAGAAGAGGGATAGGTATCCATAAATTCTTGCAAAATTGTTTTTATCGACAAGTTGCTTTATCAATGAAATATCTTGGATCTATGTTGAATTGGTTGATGTGTACATGTATCAATCAAATGAATTTCATTATGCTATGGCTCAATTCAATTAGGATTGGTCTTTTGAAAAAATTCATT